CAAGAAAAATTCCTGCTGCTACCATAGTAGCAGCATGTATAAGAGCCGAAATAGGAGTAGGGCCTTCCATAGCATCAGGTAACCATACATGAAGAGGGAATTGCGCAGACTTGGCAACCGAACCGACAAATAATAGGGAAGCACACAAAGTAAGAAATAAAGAATTGTACCCATTATTATCAATCAAATTATTGGCTATTTCAAATAAATCCCGAAATTCAAAACTCCCCGTTATCCAATAAAGACCTAAGATTCCTAAAAATAAAAAAAAATCCCCTACACGATTAGTTACAAACGCTTTTTGACAAGCAGTTGCGGCAAGGGGTCGTGTGAACCAAAAACCTATTAATAGATACGAACACATTCCAACTAATTCCCAAAAAATATAAATTTGTATCAAATTTGAACTAGTAACTAATCCCAGCATCGAAGCGTTAAAAAAACTAATATAAGCAAAAAATGTCAAATAGCCTTGATCATGAGACATATAATTGTCACTATAAATAAGAACCATTATTCCAACAGTAGTTATTAATATTAACATAATGGAAGTAAGCGGATCTATTAAGTGGCCTAAATCTAAAGAAAAATCATTATTTAGGGTCCAAGACCATACATATTGGTAGGATGGACTGCCATTTATTTGCTGAATAGACAGATTGGCGGAAAAAATCATAACGATACTTAGTAATAAAACACTAAGAAAAGCCCATATACGACGAATATTTTTTGTTGCCGCCGGGAAAAGAAAAAGGCCTACCCCTATTGCTATAGGAACCGGAAGGGGGACGAAAGGTATGATCCACGCATATTGATACGTATATTCCATAAAAAATAAACCTTTTTTTATTGTTAAATTGTTTACGATTCACCAACTCTTTTATATTTAGAACGGAGCAAAAAAAATCAAGATATGAAAAGACTTTAATATTAATAGAATTAATATAAATATAGAAATAGAATTAAGAATTCTGATGATTTCCAAATAGTCAAATAAAAACGATTAAGTCTGATAAAGTTATTCTTTTTTTTTTAATTAAAGATTTAGATATATGAACATAGAGAATATAATATTATCAATCATTATTACAATAATTAAGTTTATATACATAAAACAAGTAAAAAAATTATGAAAAAAAAAGTACTTGATTCCGAGTATCCTATGATCCACCAATAACTAAACCCGATAAACAAAAAAACAAGGAGATTAGTTTCTTATTTTCGTTAATTGATTCGGAATTCAGAATTCGGAATCATTAATCGGTTGTGAACTAGTCCGTTGGGAAACTGAGTGAGTTGCTTATATTTGTTTCAATAAAGCAACTTAAACTTATACTTGTGATTAATTTTATTGATGTTCGTCGATTTGTTACTCATCACTCCAGTTTGCACAGAGCTGCAATAATAAAATAATAAAAATTTCTGGTAAAAATAACATATCGTTAAATTTATTACTAATGGATACTCATTTTTTCTAATTTTTATTAGATTAGATATACTTTCTTGATCCTCGATCAATTACAATTAATAGAATAATAGAAAGAGTTTTACAGTCTAGTTTTCTTAAATTAGGTAAGGGTTCTTATTGATTTCTTTTTTTTAATTAAATGAAATGCAACATGGCAAAAATAGACAATTGAAACTCTTTTTTATTCTTTTTTACCAATGGAAAGCAACTCGATTTCTATAGCCATGAATACCATGTATATATAAATATCTTCATTCGAATATCGTTATATATATATAATACTAGTCAGTATAAATAATTCGTTCTTCAAAATATTGTATGTAAATTTTAGTAATAAAAAAATTATCTATTTTTTTGAACAATAAATGTCTTCCACATTTAACTATAAAATGAATAACCTCTGCATTTTTGAATGGCGATTCAAAAAAAGCGTATGTCTATGTCCAAAAGCATATTCGTAAAATTTTTTGGAAAAATAAAGTGTATTGGACAGGAATAAAAGCTTTTTCTTTAGCAAAATCCCTTTCGACCGGGAATTCTAAAAGCTTTTTTGTACAACAAACAAGTAATATATTATATAATATATAATAAAGACTTGGAAAAGTCTTGGAATAATCTTAATCGATATGAACCAACGAATTCGATAATTTATAAGATAAGAAATTACCATTAATATGGTAAACTTAATGAGATGCAATTTTCTATTGTCGTATGTTGTAGGATAACATTTTTGTGTCTACTAGACAAAGGCTCGAAAAATTAGGCACAATATATTATTTTTCTCTTTACAAAGTTTTCTCTGTCTCCTTAGTGGGTTTTTGTGGTATGGGGATTGTTATTTTCCCCATCGATTCACTTTTCACAAAAATAATATTTTTCTTTTAAAAAGGCTTATTGGGTTCTGGATGCCGAATATATATTCTATGTTTTAACTTAACTTTAACTATAGAATACATTAAGATACCTATCCATAAAGCACAATATGCATTCCATAATGAAAAATCGTTTTAGAAATATTGAAGACAAATTTTCACTGGTATATCTACAACCTACTAATTGATTTGACTAATACTTAATTAGTTTGATAAATAGTACCACGCATTATGGGTACAATTTAAATCCTAGCAATTGGCAATTTATGGTTAATCCAGTTTTCAACCTATCCAACAAACATTTTTAACCTCCTTACAATTCTAAAATTTTACAAGAACTTAAACCACATGAAAAACTATTAAGTGCGGTTTTAAAACTAACAACAATAGCCCGACCTCACACTACAATTAAGTAAGGTAATGATTATTGAACGTTTAAATAGTAATTTAGAGGATATTTTGAATCTTTCGGCAAAATAAATATTGCATTGAATTTACTCCTCCAATCTCGACGATTAAAAATGAATGGGCTATTATGATTTCGAGCAAGCCGCTATGGTGAAATCGGTAGACACGCTGCTCTTAGGAAGCAGTGCTAGAGCATCTCGGTTCGAGTCCGAGTAGCGGCATATTTCTAAAAAAGAAATACTAGTAAAATAAATACTATAATAATTCCTATAATGGATAGAATATAATTTAAGATCTCCATTCCATTCTTGGAGGATATCCTTTTTAGGATTTTTTATGATATTTTTTACTTTAGAACATATATTAACTCACATTTCCTTGTCGATTGTTTCAATCGTACTGACGATTTATTTGATTAACTTATTAGTCCACGAAATCGTAGGATTATATGATTCGTCGGAAAAAGGAATGGTAGCCGCTTTTTTATGTATAACAGGATTATTAGTTATTCGTTGGATTTATTCGGGGCATTTACCCTTAAGTAATTTATATGAATCATTAATGTTCCTTTCATGGAGTTTATCCATTATTCATATGCTTCCTTTTTTTAGAAAACAAAAAAATCTTCTAAGTGCAATAACTGCACCCAGTGCTATTTTGACTCAAGGATTTGCCACCTCAGGTCTTTTAACTGAAATGCATCAATCCACAATATTAGTACCTGCTCTACAATCACAGTGGTTAATGATGCACGTAAGTATGATGGTATTGAGCTATGCATCTCTTCTCTGCGGATCATTATTATCAGTAGCTCTTCTAGCCATTACATTTCGAAAAAAGAAAAAACAAAAATTAAAATGTAAAAACAACCATTTTTGGTCATTTTCATTTGGTAAAATTCAATACGTGAATGAAATAAGCCATGTTTTACAAAACAATTGTTTTATTTCGTTTAGAAATTATCACAGGCATCAATTAATTCAGCAATTGGATTGTTGGAGTTCTCGTGTCATTAGTCTCGGTTTTCTATTTTTAACCATAGGTATTCTTTCGGGAGCAGTATGGGCTAATGAAGCGTGGGGATCCTACTGGAATTGGGACCCAAAAGAAACTTGGGCATTTATTACTTGGACAATATTCGCAATTTATTTACATACTAGAACAAATGAAAATTTGCAAGGCTCAAATTCTGCAATTGTGGCTTCTATAGGATTTTTTATAATTTGGATATGCTATTTTGGAGTCAATCTATTAGGAATAGGGCTGCATAGTTATGGTTCATTCGCATTAACATTTAATTGAAAAAAAAAAGCAGTTACGAATAGAATATCAAATACATAATAGGAATGGCATAGATAACGAAAGTTTGTACGAGTTTTTGAAAATCATTTGAATCAAGTCAAATGATTTTCAAAAACTACAAAAATATTTGATTACAATTAAAGTAAGTTTATTTTATTAAGTTAAAGTAAATTCATTTTTTTAACTTTTTTTTTCACTTTTTTATTATCAAATTATAAAATAAAAACTAACTATCTATAAAAATAATTAGATATAATAGTTTCTACCTTGTCAATTGATAGTGAGAGAACGAAATCCGGATAAATACCAATACCTATTACGGGTAGAAAAATACAGATTGAAAGAAATAGTTCCCGCGGCCCAGAATCTAAAAAATGCGAATTTTGAGAATTAAATTGCTTATATCCGTAGAACATCTGACGTAACATAGATAATGAATAAATAGGAGTTAATATCATTCCAATTGCCGTTACAAAAGTGATTAGTATTTTTGGCATTAAAAGAAATTTTTGGCTCATAATTAATCCAAAAAATACTACAAATTCTGCAACAAAACCACTCATTCCAGGCAATGCAAGAGAAGCCAGCGAAAAGCTACTGAACATTGTAAATATTTTTGGCATTGGGATAGTTATTCCCCCCATTTCATCGAGATAAACAAGACGTGTTCTATCGTAACTCGTTCCTGCCAAGAAAAAAAGTGCAGCACCGATAAATCCATGAGAGATCATTTGTAAAAGGGCCCCGTTGAGTCCTGTATCAGTTATGGAACTAATTCCTATAATTATGAAACCCATATGAGATACAGAGGAATAGGCAATTCTCTTTTTTAAATTACGCTGACCCGGAGATGCTGAAGCTGCATAGATTATTTGAATTGCACCTACTATCATCAACCAGGGAGAAAATATAGAATGAGCATGGGGTAATAATTCCATATTGATACGAACCAATCCATATGCTCCCATTTTTAATAAGATTCCAGCTAAAAGCATACATGTACTGTAATGGGCTTCCCCATGGGTATCTGGTAACCATGTATGTAGAGGTATAATCGGTAATTTGATAGCATAAGCAATAAGAAATCCAAAATAGAATAGTATTTCCAATGCCACAGGATACGGCTGATTGGCTGATGTTTCAAAATTTAATGTTGGTTCATTGGAACCATATAAACCCATACCTAGAACTCCCATTAAGAGAAAAATGGAACCCCCCGCGGTGTACAAAATAAACTTTGTAGCTGAGTACAAACGTTTCTTCCCTCCCCACATGGATAAAAGTAGGTAGACAGGAATTAATTCTAATTCCCACATGATAAAAAAAAGTAAAAGATCTCGAGAAGAAAATAATCCTATTTGGCCGCTGTACATTGCTAACATAAGGAAATGGAACAATTTTGAATCTCGAGTAACTGGCCAAGCCGCTAAAGTAGCTAAAGTAGTGATGAATCCCGTGAGTAAAATGGGTCCTATGGAAAGCCCATCAATTCCCAGTCTCCAATGAAAATCAAAAAAATTGATCCATTTATAATCTTGCTCCAATTGGATTAATGGATCATCCAATTGGAAATGATAACAGAATACATAGGCCATTAGAAGTAGTTCTAATAGGCATATACAAATAGTATACCACCTAATAACCTTATTTCCTCTATGAGGGAAAAAGAAAATGAAAGTACCCGCGAATATCGGCAAAACAACAATTATAGTTAACCAAGGAAAATCATTCGTGGTAAAAACAAGATACACTTACTTTGACTTTGACCCGAAAACCCGTACTCGAGAAAAGAAATATATATAATAATAAAACTAATAATTTTTTCTTTTCTCGAGTACGGGTTTTGTCGGTAAAGATAAAAAATGATGGATTCAAGTAGAATTTTCTCGAACGTATCAATAACCTAGACCCATGCTACGAGTTGTCTCGTGCCATAAATAAACCCGGACACTCAAAAAATCGGTTGGGCAAGCGGATTCACACCTTTTACAACCTACACAGTCTTCTGTTCTTGGAGCAGAAGCAATTTGTTTAGCTTTACACCCGTCCCAGGGTATCATCTCTAATACATCTGTGGGGCAAGCTCGTACACATTGAGTACACCCTATACATGTATCATAAATCTTTACTGAATGTGACATTGGATCTATAATTTTTTTTAACATCATAAAATTTCGATCTAGTAAAGTAGTAAATTAATTATATATTGTAGACACCAGATGAATCAATGATTTAGTAGATTTACCAGAATCAATCTACTTCTGGATCTGCTCATGAAAGAAGGCCAAGATACTTTGATTTATTACATTTTATCAAATAGCACTATATGCTGCACATACCCATTTTTTTATTGGCAGATACTCTATATTTTTTTTTGATAAACCCTATTTATTCAACAAATTCGATTGATTGATACGAGTTGATTTTCTGTTACGATGAATTGATGAAACAATAGCTAATCCAATAGCTGCTTCAGCAGCGGCAATTGCTATAACAAAAATCGAGAAAATGTCTCCTTTTAATTGGCGACTATCAAATAAATCCGAAAATGTTACGAAATTTATATTAACTGCATTCAGTATAAGCTCAAGACACATAAGCGCTCGAACCATATTTCGACTTGTAATCAATCCATAGATACCGATGCATAATAAATAGGCACTCAAAACAAGTACATGTTCGAGCATCATTGAACAACTCCTCATCAATCTCGATTCATTTCAATATGAACAACAATTTAACCGATTCAATAGATATAAATATAGAAAAATTCCGTTTTTTTTTTCATTTTTTTTATACTTTATCTTTATATATTTATACATGAACATAAACAATAAAAAAAAAAAAATATTTTAAAGAAGAAAAGAACAAGTCTATATTAATTTAATTAATATAATTTTATATTATTAAATTTCGAAATATTTAGTACTGACGAGCCATAGCAATTGCACCGATCAAGGCAACTAAAAGAATTATCGAAATAAGTTCAAATGGAAGAAAAAAATCTGTTGATAAATGAATCCCAATTTGTTGACCATTATTTATCAAGTCCTGCTCTATAATCTGGTTTGACCTTGTAGTCCAAATAATACCGTACCATGACGTATCTGGGATAGTAGTAATTAATGAAAAAAAAATACTTGTACAAACCAGTGAAGTGACTCCATCTCCAACAGTCCAAAGATAGAAATCTTTGTAATATTCTGAACCATTCATAAACATCACGGCAAATACAATTAATACATTTATTGCTCCCACATAAATAAGGAGCTGTGCAGCAGCTACAAAATGGGAGTTCGATGGAATATGGAATAAGGATGTACAAACAAGAACCAATCCCAACGAAAAGGCAGAAAAAATTGGATTGGTAAGTAATACCACTCCTAGACTTCCCACTATAAGACCCAATCCCAAAAAAACTAAAAGAAAATCATGTATTGGTCCAGGCAA